AAAAATGGAATTTGTAAAAAATTCATACCAATTCACAGAATAATTCGAATTTGGATGGAAAAGATTTTTGGATGGGGTTAACCATTTCGATAATATATCAGAATCCATTACTCCTTGATCAAAAGAAATTCCTATTGATCCAACGAACAAAGTAAATAGTACCAATACAAGCAGAGGAAATAGCATAGTATTGTCTGATTCGTGAGGATACATGGAAGTATATTTATTTCCAAAGTAAGTACTAAAGTATCGTATCTTATCATTATCAAAAATTGTATATGTACCTTTTGAAAAAAAGTGGGCCTTACTATTCATTGTTGATAAAAGTAAATTTTTATTGACTGTTTTTGGTGCTTCTTTTCCCCATAGAGATATTGAATAGAACAAGTTACTTTTAGTGCTACTGTGATTTTGAAAATAAATGCGCAAATACCCATCAAAGGTAAGTAAATATACCCGAAACATATAAAATGCGGTTAATCCTATTGTGAAATAAGGTATTATTGCAAAAATTGGTGAATATAACCAACTATCATTAAGAATTTCATCTTTGGACCAAAAACAAGCAAGAGGTGGAATACCACAAAGAGAAAGTGTACCTAATAAAAAAGTAGTTCTTGTAATTGGAACATATCTTGTTAAACCACCCATAAGAACCATATTCTGACTTTTTTCTGGTGAATATCCAACAATAGGTTCCATTGAATGAATAATAGATCCAGATCCCAAAAACAATAAAGCTTTAGAATAGGCATGAGTGATCAAATGGAATAAAGCCGCTCGATAAGAACCTATACCTAGAGCTAACATAATATAACCTAATTGAGACATTGTAGAATAAGCTAAACTTCTTTTAATGTCTCTTTGAGCAAGAGAAAAAGTAGCTCCTAATAGTACTGTTATTACACCTATTAAAGAAATGAAATTCATTATATAAGGTATGTCTATGAAAAGAGGAATAAGCCGAGCTACAAGAAAAATTCCTGCTGCTACCATAGTAGCAGCGTGTATAAGGGCCGAGATAGGAGTAGGTCCTTCCATGGCATCAGGTAACCATACGTGGAGGGGGAATTGCGCAGATTTAGCAATTGCACCGATAAATAATAAAGAGGCGCACAAAGTAGCAAATAAGGAGCTGACCCCATTATTATGGATCAAGTTATTAGCTATTTCGAACAAATCCCGAAATTCCAAACTACCTGTTATCCAATAAAGACCTAAGATTCCTAATAATAAACCAAAATCTCCTACACGATTAGTTACAAAAGCTTTTTGACAAGCACTTGCGGCAATCGGTCGTGTGAACCAAAACCCTATTAATAAATAGGAACACATTCCCACTAGTTCCCAAAAAATATGAATTTGTATCAAATTAGAACTAGTAACTAATCCCAACATGGAAGTATTGGAAAAACTCATATAAGCAAAAAATCTCAAATATCCTTGGTCGTGAGACATATAATTGTCACTATAAATAAGAATCATGACTCCAACAGTAGTAATTAGTATTGACATAATAGAAGTAAGTGGATCGATCAAATATCCAAACTCTAAAGAAAAATCAATATCTATGGTCCAAGACCATAGATATTGATAAATAAAACTTCCATTTATTTGTTGAATAGACAGATTGGCCGAAAATCCCATAGCTACACTTAACAGAAAAATACTAGGAAAAGCCCATATACGACGAATATTTTTTGTTGCTGTCGGAATAAGTATAAGTCCAAATCCTATTGACATAGTAACTGTAAGTGGAAGAAAAGGTATTATCCATGCATATTGATATGTATGTTCCATAAGAAAACAAACAAATTGAGATTTTTTTTTTATATTTTATAATTAATAATTGTTTCCGATTCACCAATTCTTATCTCTTTCGAAAAGAATAAACAATAATAATGAAAAAAAATGTAATATTAATATATATATATTATTTGTTATTTTATGTTAAATGTTAAATTATGTTAAATGTTGAAAGTTAAAAAAAAACTATTATTCACAGAATAAAGTATAGATAATGATTAAAAAAAAGGATCTATTCCGAACAATACATGTCTTTCACATACAACGATAAATAAAAATGAGTAACCCTTTTTTGAATGGCAGTTCCAAAAAAATGTATTTCTATGTCAAAAAAGCATATTCGTAGGAATATTTGGAAGAAAAAAGGATATTTAACTGCAGTAAAAGCTTTTTCTTTAGCGAAATCGGTTTCTACCGGACATTCAAAAAGTTTTTTTGTGCGACAAACAAATAATAAAGTCTTGAGATAATCGGAATTGACATAGCCCGAAGAACTGAAAATTTTTTAAGATGAACGATTCACATTAATTAATGTATTGAACTACTCAATATTAGTTATAACTAGCTGCGGTATGTAGAATAAGAGTTTTCTGTATATTGGGTTCTTATTCTTATTAAGAATAGTATTTTTTCCCTATCCATTAACTATTCACAATAGAAAATCTTAATCCTATTTTTCTATTGTGAATAGTACAATTGCCATAGAAATTTAAACTCTTTTTTTATATGCCTAGCCTAAAACTTAATTGGTTTTGTAAATGTTACCTTATTTATATTATATACATATACGCAATGAAGAGTATTAATACTTAATGATACTAAAGTATCGGAATCGTTAGAAAAATTCCAAATGGATTTAGTGATGAAATTGTAATACATATGAGATCTTAGTTATTTGATTTTTTTTATTGAAAAAAAAAATCAATGTTTTTCATTTTGAATCCGATTTCATCGGATTCAAAATGAAAAACAAATCATCAAAAAAAAATAGAAAGAAAAAGGACAATTCTTAATTCTATACCTCGACTGAGAGCAAAACTATCGAAATTTCAACTGTATCGGGGGAACTTAGTTTATAGTACGTGAAAGTTGATTGTTAAAACTGAACCTAGGACGATACTAACTAAGGATTATTTTATTGAATGAAGATTCAAATATGAATTTAAACGAGTCTTTTTTCATCGATTCTAATGTTTCCTAGACTATATTGAATCCTTGATTCTTGACGATTCAACATGAATTGGATATTATTATTTCAAGTAAGCCGCCATGGTGAAATCGGTAGACACGCTGCTCTTAGGAAGCAGTGCTAGAGCATCTCGGTTCGAGTCCGAGTGGCGGCATCCTCTAAAAGAGACACAATGTATCCTATAATGTATTGTATTCAATTTCCGATTTCAATTCTGTAATGGGACACTTTTTTTATGATATTTGTGACTTTAGAACATATATTAACTCATATCTCTTTTTCGATCATTTCAATTGTGATTACGATTCATTTCATGAACTTATTAGTCTACGAAATCGTAGGATTACGTGATTCATCGGAAAAAGGGATGATAGCCACCTTTTTCTCTATAACAGGATTATTAATTTCTCGTTGGATTTCTTCGGGACATTTTCCGTTAAGTAATTTATACGAGTCATTAATCTTCCTTTCATGTAGTTTATTTATTATTCATATAATTTCCAAGAAATTGAACCATAAAAATGATTTAAGCATAATAACTACCCCAAGTACTATTTTTACTCAAGGCTTCGCTACGTCGGGTCTTTCAACTGAAATGCATCAATCCGCAATATTAGTACCTGCTCTACAATCTCAGTGGTTAATGATGCACGTAAGTATGATGTTATTGAGCTATGCAGCTCTTTTATGCGGATCGTTATTATCAATTGCTCTTCTAATCATTACATTTCGAAACAACATAAATTTTTTTTGTAAAAGCAATAATTTCTTAATTAGACCATTTTTCTTTGGTGAGATTAAATACTTGAATGAAAAAAGAAGAAGGGTTTTTAAAAACCCTTCTTTTCTTTCATTTCGAAATTATTACAAATATCAATTGACTCAGCGTTTGGATTATTGGAGTTATCGTATGATTAGTTTAGGGTTTACCTTTTTAACCATAGGCATTCTATGTGGAGCAGTATGGGCCAATGAAGCATGGGGATCTTATTGGAGTTGGGATCCGAAGGAAACTTGGGCATTTATTACTTGGACCATATTCGCGATTTATTTACATACTAGAACAAATCAAAGTTTACAAGGTACGAATTCGGCACTTATAGCTTCTATAGGATTTTTTATAATTTGGATATGCTATTTTGGGGTCAATCTATTAGGAATAGGTTTACATAGTTATGGTTCATTCACATTAACATCTAATTGAATAAGCTACATGAAAAATACATAAGAATATCGTCCCATATATAACGAAAGTTTGCTTGTTCGAGTTTTTGTTTTGACAACCTGTCAAAACAAAAACTCGAAATGCATCTCATTACAATTCTAATTCACTTTATTTTTTTGCATTGTACAGCGAACGATTTTAAAATTTTTAAAAAATTAAAGAATTATAAGACTTTTTGTCTCATTAATGAAACACTATCTATAAAAGTAATTAGATAGGATAGCTTGTACCCTGTCAACTGATAACGAGAGAACGAAATCAGGATAAATACCAATCCCTATTATGGGTAGAAAGATACAAATTGAAACAAATAGTTCTCGTGGTCCAGAATCCAAAAAATAAGAGTGTGGAACATTGAATAGTTTGTATCCATAGAACATCTGACGTGACATAGATAATAAATAAATAGGAGTTAATATCACTCCAATTGCCATTACAAAAGTAATTAGTATTTTTGGAATTAAAAGATATTTTGGACTAGTAATTATTCCAAAAAATACTACTGATTCCGCAACAAAACCACTCATTCCTGGCAATGCAAGAGAAGCCATCGAGAAACTACTGAACATGGTAAATATTTTTGGCATTGGGATGGATATCCCTCCCATTTCGTCGAGATAAACAAGACGTATTCTATCACAACTCGTTCCCGCCAAGAAAAAAAGTGCAGCACCAATAAATCCATGAGAGAGTATTTGTAAAATGGCTCCATTGAGTCCCATGTCGGTTATAGAACCAATTCCTATAATTGTAAAACCCATGTGAGATACAGAGGAATAGGCTATTCTCTTTTTAAAATTGCGTTGACCGAGAGAAATTAAAGCTGCATAGATTATTTGCATCGTTCCAACTATTACCAACCAGGGAGAAAATATAGAATGAGCGTGGGGTAATAATTCCATATTGATCCGAATCAATCCATATGCTCCCATTTTTAATAAGATTCCAGCTAGAAGCATACATGTACTGTAATGTGCTTCTCCATGGGTATTTGGTAACCATGTATGCAGGGGTATAATCGGCGATTTGACAGCATAAGCAATAAAGAAACCAAAATATAATATTATTTCCAATGCCACAGGATATGATTGATTAGCTAATCTTTCAAAATCTAATGTTGGTTCATTGGAACCATATAAACCCATACCTAGAACTCCTATTAAGAGAAAAATAGAACCCCCTGCTGTGTACAAAATAAACTTTGTAGCCGAGTAGAGACGTTTTTTTCCTCCCCACATGGATAAAAGTAAGTAAACAGGAATTAATTCTAACTCCCACATGATGAAAAAAAGTAAAAGGTCTCGAGAAGAAAATGATCCTATTTGACCGCTGTACATTGCTAACATCAGGAAATAGAACAATCGCGAATTTCGCGTAACTGGCCAAGCTGCTAAAGTAGCTAAAGTAGTGATAAATCCTGTCAGTAAAATGGGTCCTATGGAAAGTCCATCGATTCCCAGTCTCCAGTGAAAATCAAAAATATCTATCCATTTATAATCTTCTTCCAATTGGATTAATGGATCGTCCAATTGGAAATGATAACAGAATGCATAGGTTGTTAGAAGGAGTTCTAATAAGCATATACAAATAGTATACCATCTAAACATCTTATTTCCTCTATGAGGAAAAAAGAAAATTGAAGAACCCGCGAATATCGGCAAAACTACAAGTATTGTTAACCAAGGAAAATAACTCGTGATAAAGACAAGATATGTTTTGACCAGAAAAACCCGTGCTCGAAATAATAAATTTTATCGAGTACGGGTTTTTGTCGGTAAAGAGGAATCAAATGATTCAAGTGGAGTTTTTTGTAACGTATCAATAAGATAGACCCATGCTGCGAGTTGTTTCATCACATAAATAAACACGGACACTCAAAAAATCTGTTGGGCAGGCGGATTCACATCTCTTACAACCTACACAGTCTTCGGTTCTTGGTGCGGAAGCAATTTGCTTAGCTTTACATCCGTCCCAAGGTATCATTTCCAATACATCTGTGGGGCAGGCTCGTACACATTGAGTACACCCTATACATGTATCATAAATTTTTACTGAATGTGACATTGGATCTATAAATTCCAGTTTTGAGCATAAAAAATTTTCGATCTGGTAAAATTAGTAGTAAATGAATCATACATTTATATTGTAGACACCAGACGAAGCGGTGGTTTATCAAAATTTTAAGAATCAATATATTTCTAAACCTGTTCATGAGAAAAGTCCAAGAGACTTTGATTTCTCTTTCAACAACCATGATCATGCGAGTTGCACATGCGAATTCAAATTGACCAACAAATTGGTCAATATTTCAATATTAATTCAAAGTATTTATTCAATATGAAAATATTTATTATTCAATAGTAAATTAATTCAATACTAAAAATATATATATATTTTATATATTTATAATAATATAATAATAAAAATAAAAATAATAATAAATAAAAATAATAATAAAATAAAAAAAATAATAATAATAAAATAATAATAATAAAAATAAGTATATTAATTATTATTTTATTATTATATAATGATATGATAATTATAATAAAATAATTAATAATAACATATTAATTCTAATAAAAACGTATTAATTCTAATAAAATTAGATTAGAATAAATTTATATTATATTAAAAATATCAATTTATTTATAAATTGATATTTTTAATATAACATAATATCTAATAGATTAATATTCTATGTGATATTATGTATCTTATGATCATAACTAATTATTCAACAAATTCGATTGATTGATACGAGTTGATTTTCTGTTACGATGGATTGATGAAACAATAGCTAGCCCAATAGCTGCTTCAGCAGCCGCAACAGCTATAACAAAGATTGAGAAAATGTCGCCTTTTAATTGGCGACTATCAAATATATCAGAAAATGTTACGAGATTGATATTAACCGAATTGAGTATAAGCTCAAGACACATAAGTGCTCTAACCATCTTTCGACTTGTGATCAATCCATAGATACCGATAGAGAATAAATAGACACTCAAAAAAAGTACATGCTCGAACATCATTGACTAACTCCTTATCAATCTCGATTCATTTTAATATGAACAACAATTCAACCGATTCGATTGATTAGAATAGAACGATTACAGAATAAAAGAAGGTATTGGCAATAGATAGGTTTAATTAAAAACCTTATAAAAACCTTAAACCTTTCCATTTATTTTATTTATTTAGAATTTATAAATCTTAGAATTTAAATCTTAGAATTTCATTCTAAGTATTTGTTATTGACGAGCCATAGTAATTGCACCTATCAAGGAAACTAAAAGAATTATGGAAATGAGTTCAAACGGAAGATAAAAATCTGTTGATAAATGAATACCAATTTGTTGAATGTTACTTATTAGGTCCTGTTCCATAATCTGGCTTGATCTTGTAGTCCAAAAAATTCCGTACCATGACGTATCTGGGATAATAGTAATTAGTGAAAAAAGAATACTTGTACAAACCAGTGAAGTGACCCCATCTCCAATGGTCCAAAAATAGGAATCATTGGAATATTCTGAACCATTCATGAACATTACAGCAAATATGATTAAGACATTTATAGCTCCAACATAAATAAGGAGCTGTGCGGCAGCTACAAAATAGGAATTCGATAGAATATAGAATAAGGATATACAAACAAGAACCAATCCCAACGAAAAGGCAGAAAAAATGGGATTGGTAAGTAATACTACTCCCAGACCTCCTAATACAAGAACTGATCCAAAAAATACTACAAGAATATCATGTATTGGTCCGGGTAAATCCATTATTAAAATAATAAATTAATAAATAAGTCGAAATATTTCATGACCTTACTGAATGGTCCAGGAAAGGAAAAGGGGTTGCCCCATTTTTTTCTTGTCTTGTATATGATACATTCCTAATTGAATTAAAACTTTTTTTATATGGATTAATGTAGATATAGATAAAATTTTCGAGAAAAGAGTAATGGGGATTGTATATTTCGAAATCATCACGAAAAATATATTCTCAGTTTAAATCAAAGAATAATTCTCAACAATCAATAATTATTAGTTATTATTTGTAGTTACTGACCAAACAAAATAAAAAAGCTTGGGTCTTTTATATCAAAACAAAATTTTAGTAATTGGTAATCGTTCTTGAATCAAAGGGTTTATCTTTGTCTATTTTGATTTGAGTCGAATTCATAACTGTTTGAATTGTATAATCTCCAATTATTGACATTGGTAACCGACCCAAAGCAATTTGATTATAATTCAATTCGTGACGATCAGAAGTGGAAAGTTCATATTCTTCAGTCATTGATAAACAGTTTGTTGGACAATACTCGACACAATTACCACAAAATATACAGACCCCAAAATCAATACTATAATTAAGCAATTGTTTTTTTTTAATATCTCTTTCAAATCTCCAATCTACAACGGGTAGATCTATCGGACATACACGAACACATACTTCACAAGCAATACATTTATCAAATTCAAAGTGGATTCGACCACGGAAACGCTCTGATGTGATCGATTTTTCATAAGGATATTGAATAGTTATAGGTAAACGATTTGTGTGGGATAAGGTAATTACGAAACTTTGACCAATATACCTTGCAGCTCGTATTGTTTGTTGACTATAATTCATGAACCCAGTCACCATAGAGAACATATTGTAAATATCCAGGAATAAATTGATGTTTCTTTCTCTTGTTTGAAAGAGGTTATGAATCTGGAATATCGTTATCGTATTTTCTTATTTATAGTGAAACAAGTTGGGAAGAAGTTGTCAATAATAGATTACCTAAAGAAATAGGTAAAAGAAATTTCCATCCAAGATTTAATAGCTGGTCCATTCTTATCCTAGGCAAAGTCCACCTTGTTGTGATAGGAATGAACAGAAACAAATAAGCTTTAGCTAATGTGATAAAGATACCAATTGTAATTCCAAAAACTCCGGCCATTTTATTTATTCCGAAAAGTTCAGGAATAGATATGTACGGAATAGAAAAATTCCACCCACCTAAGTAAAGAACTGTTACAAATAATGAAGAAAGTAATAGATTTAGGTAAGAAGCAATATAAAATAAACCGAATTTGATACCTGAATATTCGGTTTGATAACCTGCTACTAATTCCTCCTCTGCTTCCGGTAAATCAAATGGCAATCTCTCACATTCGGCTAGAGAAGAAATTAGAAAAACAATAAACCCTATAGGTTGACGCCACAGATTCCACCCCCAAAAACCATATTTTGACTGTGCTTCAACTATATCAACTGTACTTGAACTATTAGATAATCATAGTCGATAATAACATCACTGTTCCCATCGCTATTACAAAACCGTACATGAAACTTCAGCTTCATACGGCTCCTCTATGGCCACAAATAAATGTAAGGACTGGTTCGGTATTTTCAGCCTTTTTGGAGGATAGATCGAATAAAGATACATCGGAGAGTCCCAGTCCCAAATTAGACCAATGGAATTCTGTCCGCTAGAATAAGAAAAAAAGTGCTTCCGAATTGATCTCATCCTTATAATGATAATTTTTCTTTGTTCGGTAATAACTTAATCTTTCAATAAAATATTCGTTATCAATATATATATGCATTAGTTCATGAATAATGATAAGAATTCCGTATGTATGAATACAGATATAGGAAAGAAAGAATAAATAAAGATCTTTTTTTATTTTATAAAAATTTTTATTCATTCATTCGATTATTGCATCCCATTTCTTTTGTTCCTGTTCTTCTGTCTCAGAAGAAGGTATTTAGAAAAAAATAAAGGATTAATTCGTTCTTGATAGTCATTTCTTTAATCAGTGAATAGGAGCATACTCGAGATCGGAATCGTAGGGAGATACTTCTTGATCATTTCTACCAACTTAAAGCCCTTATTATGATTCGTTTTATGCAGAAATATCTCTTTTTTTGATACCTTACATTATCCCCATTACTAATCCTTTGTGTACCTTGGTGTTCCTAACTGTCCACCGATTTTTGATTGATCCCCGGTATGTTAATACATACAAGGCAGTAGTGGAAACTCCATACAGTTGATCTTTTGCACCCGCTTCAAGATATGATGACTAATCAAAGAATCTCAATCTTGGGGTAAACAGTTTACGCTGCTTATGTTTACTTTAATTTCATTCTTGTACATAGGGAATGAGATTTTCTCTTCTTACTGCAAATTTATAAGCTGTTTTGTTTCACTCATATAACTATCTGGTTTAACTCATCGATGAATAAAAAAAATATCTATTCAATACATTCAACCTCTTTTCTTTATTTATTTCTAAGAAAGAGGTAAAAGTTCATGTTCCAACGAATCACACGTAGAGATATTGATAACACACATAGAGTTAATGGTATTTCATAACTAATAGATTGAGCAGCAGCTCGTAAACCACCTGAAAAAGAATATTTATTATTCGATCCATATCCTGACATAAGAAGCCCAATAGGGGCGATACTTGAAATGGTGATCCATAAAAAAACACCTATACTGAGATCACCTAAAACAAGGCGGTATCCAAAAGGAATTACTAAATAACTTAGTAGAATTGATATGACCGCTATAGACGGTCCGACACTAAACAAACGAATATATCCTCTAGATGGGAGTAGGTCCTCCTTAAAAAGTAATTTAGTCCCATCTGCTAGAGCTTGAAGAATTCCCAACGGACCAGCATATTCAGGCCCAATACGTTGTTGTATCGTTGCAGATATTTCTCTTTCTAACCACACAATTACTAGTACCCCTATTATGATTCCAAATATAAGGGTAAAAATGGATACAAACATCCATATGAATCCATAGATTTCTTTTATGGATTCCGATGTAGAAAAAGAATTGATAGCTTGTACTTCTGTCGTATCAATTATCATTTCAACGATCAACTTCTCCCATAATGATATCTATACTACCTAGTATCGTCATGATATCAGCCAATTTCATTCTTTTAACTAGCTGAGGAAGAATTTGCAAATTGATGAAACCGGGTGGACGAATTTTCCATCTCCAGGGGAAAATGCTATTATCCCCTATCAAATAAATTCCTAATTCTCCTTTTGGGGCTTCTACTCTGACATAAAGTTCTTGTTTCGACAATTCAAAATTGGGTGAAGGTTTTTTACTAATAAATCTATATTCAAAATCATTCCATTCGGAATTTTTTGCTCTATCAAAGCGTCGGACTTCTAAATTCTCATAGGGACCTCCAGGAATTCCTTCTAGAGCCTGTTGAATAATTTTTACAGATTCCCCCATTTCACCTATTCGTACTAAATAACGAGCTAATGAATCTCCTTCTTTTTGCCATTGGACTTCCCAATCGAATTCATTGTAACACTCATAATGATCAACCTTACGAAGATCCCATTGGATTCCAGAAGCTCGTAACATTGGTCCTGATAAACCCCAATTTATTGCTTCCTCTCCACCAATAATGCCCACTCTTTCAACTCGTTCCAAAAAAATGGGATTCCGTGTAATAAGTTTTTGATATTCAACAACTCCTGTTAAAGAATAATCGCAGAAATCCAAACATTTATCTATCCAGCCATGAGGTAGATCAGCAGCTACTCCTCCGATGCGGAAATAATTATGCATCATTCGCATACCTGTGGCGGCTTCGAATAGGTCATATAACAATTCTCTCTCTCTGAAAATATAGAAAAAAGGAGTCTGTGCACCGATATCTGCCATAAAAGGTCCAAGCCATAACAAATGAGAAGCTATACGGCTCAGCTCCAGCATAATTACTCTGATATAACTGGCTCTCTGAGGTACTTGAACATTTTCCAATTGTTCTGGTGCATTTACCGTTATTGCCTCTGTGAACATAGTAGCTAAATAATCCCAACGTGTTACATAAGGAAGATATTGTATAATTGTTCGGTTTTCTGCTATTTTTTCCATTCCTCTGTGTAAATATCCCAATATGGGTTCGCAATCAATAACATCTTCACCATCGAGAGTAACGATCAGTCGAAGAACACCATGCATTGATGGGTGGTGAGGGCCCATATTGACTATCATGAGATCTTTTCTTGTAGCCGGTATAGTCATATTTTTTCTTCCTTAATTCATTATTCCACGAATTCCTCAAAACGAGGTTCATCAAAATGAAAAATCTAATAAAATAACTATTAAAAAAAAATTCAAACGATTAAATTAACGAGTTTTTGGTTCCCGAATATCCAACTGATCCATTAATTTCTTATAACGGACTCTATTTTTCTTTGACAAATAAGCCAGGAGCCGTTGACGTTTTCCCAGAATTATTCGTAGACCTCTTTGGGATAAAAAATCTCTTTTGTGCAATTCCAAATGGGAAGTAAGTCTACGTATCTTACTGGTGAAACTTAATACTTGAAATTCAACAGAACCCTTGTTTTCTTCTTTTTCTTCTTGTGAAATAACTGAGATGAATGAATTTTTGATCATAAAAAAATTTTTCTATCTTTTTTTCTTTCCCATGGATTTATTTTACTTTACCGAATCGATCAGGAAAAATAAAAATAATAATCTTTATGCCAGTTATTTTAATCTAGTACACACAAAAATTTGGATTTTTTCCTATTTTTTTCTATTCTATCCAAATCAAATTGAAAATTTGATTTGGATAGAATAGAAAAGAAAGAGAAAATACATTTCTACATTCATGGAAGAGAATGATTTCTTTGTACCTAAAAGGATTCTGCCGATTTCGTCCTAGATCCAATTGAGTTGATACGCCATTAAATCCGTGTCATGTACCAGAATGTAATACAGCATATATGTATATCTTTCGGCTTTCATCTACCGAAAAATATCACAGATATATAGGAAATATACAATTAACAAATTCTGAATCGTGGATACATATATATCCTCGACATACTGAAACGACTGCCATTATTGGTATTAAACCAATAGCGATTCATACAAGCTAAATCTTCTAATCGGTAATTGGGCCAAAGAAACAATTTGCATTTAATGAATTTATTTGTATCTGTATTAGTATTAAAATGCTTGTCCTCATTCAAAAATTTTCCAGAGTTTCTTATGTTGCTTTTTTCATTGCAAAATACTAGATTTCTATCCACAAAATTCCAATTACGAGAATTAAAACAAATTAGAATTCTCAATTCTCTACGACGTCTAGGAGATAGAATATTTTCAGGAACAAAGAAATCATAATTACTTTTGTCTCCATTCACAAGCATATTGCCGTGTCTTGCAACGGATTTATCAAAATTATTCTTATCAACATATCTTTTTTTTATACATTTTCTGTTAGTTTGGTGCTTAATTTTATCGATCAATGAAATACCTAGGGTTTGATATATAATAAATTTTCCATCCCTTTTTATAGATAAACGAATCGGTTCGACAATCAATATTCCTTTTTTTATCAATCCTGTAAGAGCTGGATCTTTATGAATTAGCATTCCATCCATATTTATCTCTCCTCTTTGAATCGAGGATATAGCAATTTTACTTGGATTTATCGGTCTAAGTAGGTGACAATATACCTTGATATTATCGATCATTCTTTGATTCAAGGAGTCATCCCATCTTAATTGAAAAAGGAAATATTTTTTCAGGAAGAAATTGAATTCTGTTTCCTTCTTTTTCTTGGATTGTTTTTCCTTTTTACCTTTTTTAATGTCTGATCTCGCGTAATTGTCTTCAACATTTTTTTTTTTGTTTTGTTTTCGTAGATCTGATCCAAGATTTTCTTGTCCCTGTTGTTCGTTTTTTTCTTGGTTGGAATTTTCTAATTTAAGATATTCTTTTTGATTAGGTGATATCTGAAGATTTTTTTTTTGATTTTGATTTATGTTGATGCTTTTATTTTGACTAATATTTTCATAGAAATCAAAATCAAAAAGAAGAAATTTGATTGGTATGATCCATGGTTTAATCCTATATGCATCAAAGAGTGGCACAAATTCTGGGAGGAACCAGGGTTCTAGATTTGATATGGTACGATAAACCTTTTCTTGATTCATTCCCATCCAATCAAAAAAAACACTTTTTTGATTGGATGGTTTAATTCCTTGATGAATTGTCTTAGAAAAAATATCTTTTCTAAGACAAATATGGAGAATTCTACAATCAAAATATTTTCTATCCAGATTTTTATGTGTAGCAATAATATATTCCTTTTCTAGATAATTACTAATAGGTATACTTACCAATACATAAAATGATTCGGGTTTCAGTGTATTGAAATTGTATGGAATTTCTTGGTCTCCTTTTACTTGTAATGTTGATTCATAAATATATGAGTCCTTCCTATTCCCATAATTCATATATTTATGTGATAAAAGATAATATCTGTAGTGTTTTTTAAATTTTTCTTTTTGACTCGTCAATGAATCCACTGCCATCGCATAGTAATTTTGCTTCATGTAATGAATTAATTGGTCTTTTTCTTTTTTATGTGAATCAAATTTAATTGAGTTTTTATTTTGAATCATAGAACGTTGGTTGATTCTATTTCGCCATTTTTGAGGTACTAATCGAGACCATTTTGTCTGAGATAAATTGTATTGATAATGGCCCTTTAACCAGTTTTTCCATTCATTTTTTCCAGACTTATAAATTTTCTTTTGCTTTGCTTTGGAATCAAATATTCCTCGTGTCATACAATAATCCTTGATTTTATCCTTAATAAAAGAATGGGTCCTGGTATATTGAAGTACAGATCTCAAGTGATACTTGTTAAGTAATTGGGTTTGTGATAATTTGTAAAATACATATGCTTGGGACAAGGAGGATAAATCATAATTATAATAATAATAAATATTTGAATTATTATTACTGATACTGATATTAGTATTAGAAAACGATTTTTTTATAGTCGAAATAAAGTTCATTGTATTTTGATCTGTTTCATTAATTCCTTCTCGATTTGTTTCATCGTTGTAAATCGATTTTGTGATAATTTTTTTTATTGATTCAAGGAAAAGTTGTGCATTGATCCTAAAAATAGTAATCATACGTAGAAAGATATCTATGTATATTTTTTCAATGAATGATTTCATAAAAAAATTTAATTTACGTATAAATCGGATCTTTTTTCTTTTAAATATCTGCAAAATATGTTTCTGTGATTCCGATTTTTTATCATCACAAGTTAGAACTATTTTTTTCTTGTCTTTTGTAATTCGTTCTAGTTCTATTTGATTCCTGATTGTGACTGTCCTATCAGCAAGATCCTTTATTTTTTTTTCTATGAGTGAGTAATTTGCCCAATTCATGGATCGAATTCGAATAGTTGATTCGCGAATAATCTTATTATTTATTTTAGAATCTCTTACATTTTCATTCGGTTTATATACTTTTACCTTCCTCAATTCAAATAAGAAAATGGGGTTTACTTTTTCAAGTTCCTTCATTTTTTGTTTTATAACTAGAACCATTTTGATAACCCATCTTTTTTTTTCTTTAAAAACTTTTAGAACTTTTACTTTTCTAATTTTTTTTTTGAGTTCTTTATAAATAGGTTTCAAAAAAGAAGGCCGTTTTCGGGGAGAACCAAAAGGAACTTCTGCTTCCATTCCCCAAATTGTTAAAAAACAAAAATCTTCTTTTTTTCCTTTTTTTTTTTTCATTGGATCTCTATGATGAGATCGTATTTTAGATCTTCGCCAAGGTTTAAGAAAGAAAGGAAATAGAATCTTTATCTGAATACCGTCTGTTAACCAATTTTTTGGAAATTCTGTTTCCGATAATTGAACACCATTATAGGTGCATTTAACATGTGTTTCTCTATTCCATTCCTTCAAATCCTCATACCACTCGGACGATTGGAATAATAAAATACGGACAATATTTTTAGCTATTATCAATGAAGGCAATACAATGTATTTTCTAAGAAAAGAATGGGTTACTAACATTGAACTTCTTATTACTTGAGCAAATATAACGTTATCCCAAGTTTCTGAAATTGCTATCCGTTCATTTTCCTCTTTTTTTTTCTCCTCGTTTTTTTTTTTCTTTTCTTTTGTCTCTTCCTCCTCAAAATTGGAAATTTTCAATTCCGGTTCTCTCTCGACCGAATTCCTAAAAATGAGATTCATCATTTCAGAGATATCAAAAGAAGAAAAAAAAAATGTTTTGTCTATTCGATCCAAAAAAAGGGGGGAATGCGCATTTGCTTGAAACATTTGCCAAATAACTGTTTTACGTCTTTGAGTACGCATGGATCCTTTTATTATATCCCTACGAAAATCCGATTGTTGCGAGTAGCGTATCAAAGCCACCTCTTCTGTTTGATCACTATCAATATTATTATCCTTATTAGTAATAGAATTGGTATTATTCTCATTTTCAGTATAAATTATCACACGTTTGGCTTTTCTTGAACGAATTTCATTATCTTCCGTCGATTTTTCCTCATTTTCTTCCTCCTGTTCTTCCAAAACATTGGTCAATTTATATGACCATCGAGGAACCTTTTTACTGATTTCTTCTATTCCAATAGATTCATTTCTAGTTGTTTGATCATTTGGATCAATTGTAATTATATCGAATACAAATTTCAAAGATTTTGCTTGACTTTCTGAATCAATTTTTCTTTGTTCTGCCAATAAAGAACAGTTTTTCAAACAAAAATTGGGTGTGAATTCAAAAGAAAGTGAAGTTAAGGAATTACCAATATAATTCAAAAATGATTTACCACCACCAAGTGAATTCTTTTGATTTTCAAATTCTCGGAAATTATTAGGAAGTAGCTCATGGATCTTATTTATCCAAAGACTTTTTATGGAATCTTCCATATCCATATAAGGGATAAAATCATTCATGATTGTACGTAAATCAAAATTTTTTATTGCTCCACGGCATGGTCCGCTCAATAAAGGATCATATGTTTTGGTCAAGCATTCTTGTTCATTCTCATGATTGCAAAATCTAGTCCTTTTTTCTAGCATATCTAGAGAAAGAAATCCCTTTTCTTTTTTTTCTTTTTCTAGAGCTTTTATTCGACTTATTAATTCATTGCTCAAGTTGTATTTTTTTTGTTCATTGGTATAAACCCAATAATTATACAGGTCTCCATGGGATAATTTTTTTGTCGTGTACAAAGACCGTTCTATCATTTCCGAAAAAGTCGATAAACTAGGTGGATATGTAAAAGATATTTTTTGTTTCCCATTACTTGGACATGTATAAAAAAAATATTGTGACATTTCATTTCGTACAGCATTTTCAAACCGATCATTTTTTATATATCGCAATGGACAATTCCATCGTTTATAATCGAAAAGAAAAGTCACAAGAGGTTTTT